AATGAAATGCCTGAAAAAGGATTATTTTGATAGAATAAAACATGTAAAATTTTTACTTTCATTAAAATTTTATGATTAATAGAATTAAACTACTGCTAAAAATTTCAAAAATTTTTGTACATCTTATACTAAATCATAAAAAGATAAGCTAAAAAAGCTTTTAGGCTCATACCCTAAATATGAATAATTAATTCTCTTTTTAATAAACAAAAATTTTAAATTTTTATTTTTTAATTTATTAATTTTAAGAACATTAATCTCAATCTCAGCAACTTCCTGAATAGGAATGTGAATAGGTTTAGAAATTAATTTACTAGCGATTATTCCATTAATATACAGAAGAATAAGTATTTCTTCCTCAGAAGCATCAATTAAATATTTTATTGTTCAAACTATTGCATCTTCAATTATTATTATTAACATTACAATAATAATAATAAATTTTAACATTTATAGAAATATAAATTTATTAAATTTTAATCTAATAATAATAAATTCTGCGTTTTTAATTAAAATTGGAATAGCCCCATTTCACTTTTGATTTCCAGAAATTATTTATGGTCTAACATGATTTAATTCTATAATTGTTCTAACTTGACAAAAAATTGCTCCAATAATTCTATTCATATTTAATTTATCTAACAATTCATTTATTATTTTTATTATTCTAACCTCTTTAATTATTAGAAGATTATCAGGATTAAATATAATTAATATAAAAAAAATCCTAGCTTTTTCTTCAATTAATCATATAAGATGAATAATAAGAATAATAATATTTAGAAAAATAATTTGAATACTATATTTTTCTATCTATAGATTTTCAACAATTATTTTAATTTTATTTATAAATAAATTCAAAATTTTATTTATTAATCAAATTTCATTTTTAAATAATAATAAAGAAATAATTTTATTTTTTATTCTAGGATTTGTATCATTTATAGGATTGCCCCCAACAATCGGTTTTATTTCTAAATGACTAACAATTCAAATTCTAGTATGAGAAAGATGATTATTTCTAGCTATTATTATAATTTCCCTAACAATTCTAATAATCTACATTTACTTTCAATTAATAATTTATTCTATTTTATTTAATTCAAAGAAAAATAATTTTTTAAAACCTAATAAAATCATATTCAAAAATTTAACAATTATAAATTGTTTAAATATTTTTGGATTAATTTTAATTACATTTATATTCAATTTCTAAAAATTCAAGATAAATTTCTCGAATCTAGATTTCCTAGGTACCAACCTTAAAAATTTGCCAATCTTAGCTGAAAAGTTTTGATTAGCAAAGGTTAAGAGTTGGAAATTCGAGTTAAATTTCTGAATCTAGATTTCCTAGGTACCAACCTTAAAAGTTTGCCAATCTTAGCTGAAAAGCTTTGATTAGCAAAGGTTAAGAGTTGGAAATTCGAGTTAAATTTCTCGAATCTAGATTTCCTAGGTACCAACCTTAAAAGTTTTGCCAATCTTAGCTGAAAAGCTTTGATTAGCTAAAGGTTAAGAGTTGGAAATTCGAGTTGAATTTTTCGAATAAATATCCTAATACCAAAAATACAATATATACTAAATTTAAAAAAGGATTTAAGTTAAAAAAACTAATAACCTTCAAAGTTATCAATAAACCACCAATTTAAGCCTTAGAATAAAAATTATATTCACCTTTAAATTTGCAATTTAAAATCAAGTTTATGAATATAAGACTTAAAGAAAATTTACTTAATTAAATTAAGATAAATAATTTATTTTATTTTAGTGAAAGAAAAATTTTTCGTTAATAAATTTACAATTTATCGCCTTAACCTCAGCCATTTCACTTAATAAATGATTATTCTCTACAAATCATAAAGATATTGGAACTTTATATTTTATTTTTGGTGCATGATCAGGATCTTTAGGATTAGCTCTAAGTCTTTTAATTCGAGCTGAATTAGGAACTCCTGGGACTTTAATTGGAAATGATCAAATTTATAATGTTATTGTTACAGCTCATGCTTTTATTATAATTTTCTTCATAGTTATACCTATTATAATTGGTGGATTCGGAAATTGGTTAGTTCCTTTAATATTAGGAGCCCCAGATATAGCATTTCCACGTATAAATAATATAAGATTTTGATTTCTTCCTCCTTCCTTAATATTTTTATTAATAAGAAGAATAGTAGAAAGAGGGGCAGGAACTGGATGAACAGTTTACCCCCCTTTATCAGCAAATATTGCTCATAGAGGGCCTTCTGTTGATTTAGCTATTTTTAGCCTTCATATAGCTGGTATTTCCTCAATTCTAGGGGCAGTTAATTTTATTTCAACTATTATAAATATAAAGCCTCCAAGAATAAAGTTTGATCAAATACCTTTATTTGTTTGATCAGTAGGAATTACTGCTTTATTATTATTATTATCATTACCTGTTCTTGCAGGAGCCATTACTATACTTTTATCTGATCGAAATTTAAATACATCCTTCTTTGATCCAATAGGAGGAGGAGACCCAATTCTCTATCAACATTTATTCTGATTCTTTGGTCATCCAGAAGTTTATATTTTAATTTTACCAGGATTTGGTTTAATTTCTCATATTGTTTCTCAAGAAAGAGGAAAAAAGGAAACCTTTGGATGTATTGGTATAATTTATGCAATATTAGCTATTGGATTATTAGGATTTGTTGTATGAGCACACCATATATTTACTGTAGGAATGGATGTTGATACACGAGCCTATTTTACATCAGCAACAATAATTATTGCTGTACCAACAGGAATTAAAATTTTTAGTTGATTAGCAACTCTTCATGGAGCTAAAATTACTTGAACTCCTCAAATACTTTGAGCAACTGGATTTATTTTTCTTTTTACAGTTGGTGGTTTAACAGGAGTAATTTTAGCAAATTCTTCCATTGATATTATTCTTCATGATACATATTATGTTGTTGCCCATTTCCATTATGTTCTTTCAATAGGAGCAGTATTTGCCATTATAAGAGGTTTAATTCATTGATTCCCTTTAGTTACAGGAGTAACTTTAAACCAAACATATTTAAAAATTCAATTTTTTTCTATATTTATTGGAGTAAATTTAACTTTTTTTCCTCAACATTTCTTAGGATTAAGAGGTATACCTCGACGATATTCTGATTATCCTGATCTTTTTATATCATGAAATATTGTTTCTTCTATTGGATCATTAATTACTACAATTAGAGTAATTTTTTTCATTTATATTATTTGAGAAAGATTTGCTTCTTTAAATAAATCTATTTATTCAATTCAACTTCCTTCATCAATTGAATGATTACAAAAAACTCCTCCTATAGAACATAGATACCCTGAACTTCCAATAATTAAAATCTAATCTAATATGGCAGATTAGTGCAATGAATTTAAGATTCATATATAAAATATTTTATTTTTATTAGAATATGTAAATGATAAGATGGCTTGACTTAAATTGTCAAAATAGAGCAACTCCATTAATAGAACAACTTTCATTTTTTCATAATAATACTATAATAATTTTAATTGTTATTACAGTTATTGTTGCTTATATAATAACTTCTATTGTATTTAATAACAAAGTTAATCGATTCTTACTAGAAAATCAACAAATTGAGTTAATTTGAACAATTACTCCAGCTTTAACTCTTTTATTAATTGCTTTACCTTCACTAAAAATTCTTTATATATTAGAAGAAACACTTAAACCTAATTTATCTATTAAATCAATTGGGCATCAATGATTTTGGTCATATGAATATTCAGACTTCAAAAATATTGAATTTGACTCTTATTTATTAAATGAATCAAATTCAATAAATAATTTTAATTTTCGACTTTTAGATGTTGATAATCGTTTAGTTTTACCCTATTTTTCTCAAATTCGAATAATTGTTACATCAACAGATGTAATTCATTCATGAACAATTCCATCAATAGGATTAAAAGTTGATGCAACTCCTGGTCGTTTAAATCAAATTGTTTTCTTTTTAAATCGTTCAGGATTATTCTTTGGTCAATGTTCTGAAATTTGTGGAACTAATCATAGATTTATACCTATTGTAATTGAAAGAATTTCTCCAGTTAACTTTATTAAATGATTAAAAAATAAAATTTAATTTTTCATTAGATGACTGAAAGTAAGTGCTGGTCTCTTAAACCATATTATAGTAGTTTAACAGCTACTTCTAATGAAAAATTTAGTTAAATTCATAACATTAGTTTGTCAAACTAAAATTATTATTAAAATAATTTTTAATTCCACAAATAGCACCCTTAAGTTGATTAAACCTTTTTATTTTTTTTATTACAGTTTTCCTAATTTTTAATTCTTTAAATTATTTCTATTTTAATAAGTCTTCAATCACCCCAAGGCAAAAAAAAAATAAAACTAATAATAAAATCACTTGAAAATGATAAGAAATCTATTTTCCTCATTTGATCCATCATCAAGAATAAATTTATCCCTAAATTGATTAAGAGCAATCTTAAGAATTCTTATTCTTCCAACAATTTTTTGATTAATTCCTTCACGTCTTTCAATTATATGAAATAAAATTTTATTTATACTTAATAAAGAATTTAAAATTTTATTAAATTTAAAAAATAATAAAGGATCAACTTTAATTTTTATTTCCTTATTTTCAATAATTCTAATTAATAATCTAACAAGATTATTTCCATATATTTTTTCTTCTACAAGACATATAACACTTAATTTATCATTAGCATTACCAATATGATTAAGATTTATACTATTTGGTTGAATTAATAATTATATACATATATTTGCTCACTTAGTTCCTCAAGGAACTCCTCCTGCCTTAATACCTTTTATGGTTTGTATTGAAACAACAAGAAATGTAATTCGTCCATTAACTTTAGCAATTCGTTTAACAGCTAATATTATAGCAGGACATCTTCTTTTAACACTTTTAGGAAATTCAGGAAATAAGTTATCTTTTATAATTTTATCAATTTTAATTATAGCTCAACTTATATTATTTGTCTTAGAGTCTGCAGTTGCTATAATTCAAGCTTATGTTTTCTCAATTTTAAGAACACTTTATTCTAGAGAAGTAAATTAATGAAAAATAATCATTCTTTTCATTTGGTTGATGTAAGACCCTGACCTCTTTTAGGAGCTTTTAGTTCATTTTCCTTACTTATAGGAATAACTAAATGATTTCATATATATGATAATAGATTATTATTATTAAGAATTTGTACAACCTTAATAATTATATATCAATGATGACGAGATATTACCCGAGAAAGATCATTTTTAGGACTACATTCTTCATTTGTTTCAAAAGGTTTGCGATGAGGAATAATTTTGTTTATTACTTCAGAAGTATTCTTTTTTTTATCATTTTTTTGAAGTTTCTTTCATAGAAGATTATCCCCGTCTATTGAATTAGGAATAAATTGACCTCCTAGAAATATTGAAACTTTTAACCCAACTCAAATTCCTTTATTAAATACTTTAATTCTTGTAAGATCAGGAATTACAATTACATGGTCACATCATAGTCTAATAGAAAATAATTATAAACAAGCAACAATTAGTTTAGCTTTAACTATTATTCTAGGAATTTATTTTTCTATACTTCAAGCTTATGAATATTTTAATTCAAGATTTACAATAGCTGACTCAGTTTATGGATCAACATTTTTTATAGCAACTGGATTCCATGGTATACATGTTTTAATTGGAACAATTTTTTTAGCAACTTGCCTATTTCGTTTAATAAATATTCATTTTTCTAAAATTAATCATTTTGGATTTGAAGCTGCTGCATGATACTGACATTTTGTTGATGTAGTATGATTATTCTTATATTTATCTATCTACTGATGAGGAAGATAAATTAATTTATATAGTATAAATAAATATTTTTAACTTCCAATTAAAAGATCTTTTTTAAAGTATAAATAATTACAACATTAAGATTTTTAATATATATTATTTTATTAATTATAATCATTTTAATTATTATCGTAAATTTATTTTCAAAAAAATCTTTAATAGATCGAGAAAAATCATCCCCCTTTGAATGTGGGTTTGATCCTAAATCATTTTCTCGAACACCATTCTCACTACAATTTTTTTTAATTGCTATAATTTTTTTAATTTTTGATATTGAAATCTCTCTTATTATTCCTATAGTTATTCTTCTAAAAATTTCTAGACTTATTAACTTTAGACTTTTAATTATATTTTTCTTATTTATTCTTATTTTAGGACTTGTTCATGAATGAAATCAAGGAGCTCTATCATGAGCTAAATAAATTAAAAGGATAATAATTTAAGTAAAAATATTTAATTTGCATTTAAAAAATATTGTAAAATTTATCTTAAATAAGAATCAATAAATTGAACCTAGTTTCGACCTAGACCTGAGATGTTAACATCCTTATTTAATTGAAACCAAAAAGAGGTATATTACTGTTAATAATAAAAATGAGAAAATTCTCCAATTAAAGAAATATATAATTTTAAGTAAAAGCTTCTAACTTTTTTCTTTAGCAGTGTAATTCTGTTAATATTTCTTAGTATACTAAAATTTATTAATTTATATAGTTTAAAAAAAACCTTACATTTTCATTGTAAAATTATAATTATTATATTATAAATATTCTAAAGTTTAATAACTTCCTTGATATCTTCAATATCATGCTCTAAAATATAAGCTATTAAAATTATTATTAAAATTTAAATTATTTGAATATAAATAATTCAAATTAAAAAAATAAATATATAAATTTTAATATTTCTAACTAAAAAAGATTGTAAATTTAAAGAATAACTCTTATAATTTCTATAAATATTTTGACTACCAGCATACTCTAACCATCCTTGATCAATAATCTTTTTAAAATTTAAACCTAGATTTAAAAAATAAAAATTAACCCCTAAAGTAGAAATAATAGGTAAATTTCATATACCAGAAACAAATATATAAAAATATAAACTTTTATTTATAAAAATATAAAAATAATTAAAAAAAACAGATGAAAAATTTCCTAATATTATTCCTATAACAATATAAATTATTACTATAAATTTTATAACTAAAGGAATACAAATAAAATATAAAGAATCAAATATTATTCAATTTATTATTCTACCTCCAAAAACTACAAAAAAAATTAAACCTATTATTCCCTTTAATATAATTTTTCCTTCTTCAATATTTAAATAAACCATTAAATTATTCTTACTTATTAAAACAAATTTAGTTAAACGATAAGAATAACTTACTGTTAATCCAATTGAAAAATAAAAAACAAAATAAACAAATAAATTTAAATAAGTTATTGATATAAATTCTAAAATTAAATCCTTAGAATAAAACCCTGTTAAAAATGGAAGTCCACATAAAGAAAGATTAGAAATATTTAAAAATAAACAAGTTAAAGGTATTTGATTTCTTAAACCTCCTATAAAACGAATGTCTTGACATCCCCCTAAATTATGAATAATTATACCTATACATATAAATAGTAATGCCTTAAACAAAGCATGTATTAATAAATGATAATAAGCCAAAATATAATCCCCTAAAGATAAAATTCTAATTATTAAACCTAATTGACTTAAAGTAGATAAAGCAACAATTTTTTTTAAATCATACTCAAAATTTGCCCCTAATCCTGCTATAAATATTGTTAACAAAGAAATAAATAATAAAAATATTAGTATATAATAATTTATTGAATAATTAAAACGAATTAATAAATAAACTCCTGCAGTTACTAAAGTAGATGAATGAACTAGAGATGAAACTGGTGTTGGAGCTGCTATAGCAGCTGGTAATCAAGAAGAAAATGGAATTTGAGCTCTTTTTGTTATTCCAGCTAAAATTACAAATATTATGATAAAATTTATACAATAATCATTTATCTTAAAATCTAAGTAATAAATAAAATTTCAACTACCATAATTTATTATTCAAGCAATTCTTATTAATAAAGCTACATCACCAATCCGATTTGATAGAGCTGTTAATATACCTGCATTAAAAGACTTAACATTTTGATAATAAATTACTAAACAGTAAGAAATTAATCCTAACCCATCCCATCCTAATAAAATTCTAATTAAATTAGGTCTAATAATTAAAAATATTATAGAAACAACAAATAAAACAACTAACAAAATAAAACGATTTAAATTTAAATCCCCATGTATATATTCATATCTATAGAAAATAACTATAGAAGAAATTAACAAAACAAAACTTATAAATAATAAAGATATTCAGTCTAATAAAATAGATATACAAACAATTGAAGAATTTAGATTAAAAACTTCATATTCAATTATTAAACAAAAATCATTTAAATAAAAAAAAACTCTTAAACTAAAAGTAACTAATATAGACAAAAAAATATAACCTCATCACAAAATTATCTAAAATACTAAGTATAACTCTGATTCCACAAATCAATATTTTTATTAAACTATTTAAATTTTAAGAATTAAACCATTAAATCTCTAAAAAAAACTAATAAATTTAAAGGCAACCAGTGTAATAATAATATTAAATATTCACGAATATACCCAGAATAAAAATAATAAATTATATTTCTTGATTTACCATGCTGTCTAAAAGAATATAAATATAATCTATAAGAAGCTCTAAAAAAAGAAGTTAATATAATAATAATTATTAAATTCAAATTTCATGAAATTATACTATTAATAATCATAATTTCACCTAATAAATTTAATGAAGGAGGAGCAGCCATATTAGAAGAACACAAAAGAAATCACCAAAAAGTTAAATTTGGTATATAATTAATTAATCCCTTTCTTAAAAATAATCTTCGTGTTCCTAATCGTTCATAAGATATATTAGATAAACAAAATAATCCAGAAGAACAAAGACCATGAGCTAATATTATAATAAAAGCTCCGGTTACCCCTCATAAACTAAATGAAAAAATACCTGCAAGAACTAAACCCATATGAGAAACAGAAGAATAAGCAATTAAAGCCTTTATATCTCTTTGAACTAAACAAATAAAAGAAACAATTAATCTACCAATTAAACTCAAAGAAATAAAAATAATTCTTAAATCATTAATAATATAAATAAAAATTTTTATTAAACGAATTAATCCATAGCCCCCTAATTTTAATATAATACCAGCCAAAATTATTGAACCAGAAACAGGAGCCTCAACATGAGCTTTAGGAAGTCACAAATGAACAAAATATATAGGAATTTTAACTATAAAAATTATAGTTAAACAAAAAAATAGTAAATAAGAATTTAAAAATGTTATTTTAAAAAAATCTAATGAATTAAATTTAAAATATAAATAAAAAATAGAAATTATTATAGGTAAAGAAGTTAATAATATATAAAAAAATATATAAACCCCCGCTTGAATACGCTCAGGTTGATACCCTCAACCTAAAATTAAAATTAAAGTAGGAATAACTCTAATTTCAAAAAAAATATAAAAAATTAATAGATTTATTGATCTAAATACTAAAAATAATCTAATTATTAATATTAATAATATCAAAATAAATAAATTTCTATAAAAATTTATAGTAATAATTTTTTCTCTTGCTAAAATTATTAAACCTAAAATTCATACCGTTAATAAAATAAAAAAATAAGAAATATAATCACAACCTATAAATATAGTAATATAATAGTAATTCTTTCTAAAAGAAAAAGTTAATATAAACATAAAAAATAATAAAAAAAATAATAATGAAATTATTCACTCTATTTTCTTTTTAAATCTTAAAGGAATCAAAAATAATATAAACATTAAAAATTTTATCATAAAACATTAAAAGATTGAAAATAATCATTACCATAAGAACGAATTAAAGAAACTAAAATAGATAACCCTAAAGTACCTTCACAAACTCTTATAGTTAAAAAAATTATTACAAAATAATATTCATAATTTATATAAACTATTATAACTAATAAACCAAAAAAAATGTAAATAACTAAAAATTCTAGTATTATTAATATTAATAATAAATGTTTAGATTTTAATGTTAAAACAATTAAACTAATTAAACACATAAAAAAAAATAAACTTATAATAAGTTTTAATAGTTTAAAATAAAACACTGATCTTGTAAATCAGAAATATGTGCAACTTTTAAAACTTCAAAGAAATTAAAATCATAATATCTTTAATCTCCAAAATTAATATTTTAAATAAAACTATTCTTTGATTTTAAATGACAATAATATTAATAATATTAATTATTTTTCTATCAATTTGTCCACTATTTCTTAGGCACCCATTATCAATAGGTTTAAATTTATTAATTCAAACTATTCTTATTGCCATAATTACAGGATTTATATCAATAAATTTTTGAATTTCATATTTACTATTTTTAGTAATAGTAGGAGGTATACTAATTTTATTTATATACATAACAAGAATTGCTTCAAATGAAAAATTTTATTTTTCTAAATATTTAATTCTAATTATTCCAATCTTGATTTTACTTTCATTTATTGGATTATTAAATCCTGATTTAATTGTTAAAAATCTAGATTCACTTGAATATTTAAATTTTTCTATTTATGAATTATCCCCTAATAAATATTTTATTAATAATTCAAAATATATTTTAAGAATACTAATTATTTATTTATTCATTACACTAATTGCAATTGTTAATATTTCAAGAAATAATTTTGGACCTTTACGTCAAAAATTTTAATGAAAATAATAAAAAAACATATAATTTTAAAACTAGTTAATTCAACTCTTATTGATTTACCAACCCCAAGAAACATTTCAATTTTATGAAATTTTGGATCTTTATTAGGACTTTGTTTAATTATACAAATTCTAACAGGATTATTTTTAACTATACACTACTGTCCTAATATTGATAGAGCATTTAATAGAGTAGTTCATATTATACGAGACGTTAATTATGGTTGATTAATTCGAACTATACATGCTAATACAGCATCCTTGTTCTTTATTTGCTTATATATACATATTGGTCGAGGAATATATTATAGATCATATTTCTTAAAAGAAACATGAAATGTTGGTGTAATTTTAGTTCTTCTAGTTATAGCAACAGCATTCCTGGGATATGTTTTACCATGAGGACAAATATCATTTTGAGGAGCAACAGTTATTACAAATCTAATTTCAGCAATTCCTTATTTAGGAAACTATATTGTTCAATGAATTTGAGGAGGATTTGCAATTGATAATGCAACTTTAAATCGATTTTTCGCTTTTCATTTTATTTTACCATTTATTATTCTAGCTATAGCAGGAATTCATCTAATTTTTCTCCACCAAACAGGATCAAATAATCCTTTAGGTACTAAAAGTGATATTTACAAAATTATATTCCATCCTTATTTCTCATTCAAGGATTTAGTAGGATTCATTATTGCAATTATAGGATTAATAATTTTAACTTTAACAGATCCTAATATATTAGGAGATCCAGAAAATTTTATTCCAGCCAATCCTCTAGTTACACCTCCTCATATTAAACCAGAATGATACTTTCTATTTGCTTATGCAATTCTTCGTTCAATTCCTAATAAATTAGGGGGAGTATTAGCATTATTTTTTTCAATTTTAATTTTATTTTCTCTTCCATTTTTAAAGAAAAAGATACAAAATAATAAATTTTATCCAATCAATAAATTATTAACATGAATTTATTTTGTAATAGTAGCTTTATTAACTTGAATTGGAGCCTGTCCTGTTGAAGACCCTTACATTATTCTAGGACAAATTTTAACAGTTCTGTATTTTATTAAATTTCCTCTTCTATTTATAAGATCAAGATTATGAGATAAAATTATATTTAAATTATAATTTTTAATTAGTTAATGAACTTGAAATAAGTATATATTTTGAAAATATAAAAAAAGATAATTAAATTCTTATTAACTTTACTACTAAATTTTATTAACTAAATAATAAAAGTAAATAAGAAAAGTTTTAATCCAAAAAAATAAAATAAATAAAATAAAGAAACAGATAAAAATCTTTTCCAAGCTAAATACATTAATTTATCATAACGAAATCGAGGTAAAGTACCACGAACTCAAATAAATAAAAAAGAAATAAATACAACAAAAATAAATATAAAAAATCTAAAAAAATTTGCCCCTATAAAAAATATAACAAACATAAAACTTATAAATAAAATATTAGCATATTCAGCTATAAAAATTAATGCAAACCCTCCTCTTCTATATTCAACATTAAATCCAGATACTAATTCAGATTCACCTTCAGCAAAATCAAAAGGAGTACGATTTGTTTCAGCTAATCTTGAAACAAATCAAATTAAACATAAAGGAATTCTTAAAAAAATAAATCAAATTGTTTGCTGATATAAAAATAAATCAAATAATCTAAATCTAGAAATTATTACTAAAAATGATATTAAAATTAAAAAAAATCTCACCTCATAAGAAATTGTTTGAGCAACAGCTCGTATACCACCAAGTATTGAATAATTAGAATTAGATGATCATCCAGAAATCATAATTATATAAACTCCTAATCTAGAACAACAAAGAAAAAATAAAATTCCAAAAGAAAAATTTAAAAAATAAGAAGAGAGAGGAAAACATAATCATATTGATAAAGCTAAAAATAATCTTAAAGCAGGAGAAAAATAATATATTAAATAATTAGATAAAATTGGATTAGTTTGTTCTTTAGAAAAAAGCTTAATTGCATCACTAAAAGGTTGCAAAATACCAATAAATCCAACCTTATTAGGCCCTTTACGAATTTGAATGTATCCAAGAACTTTACGCTCTAATAAAGTTAAAAAAGCTACACCAACTAAAACCCCAACAATTATTAACAAAAGGTTTAAAATAATCAGAATAAAATCATTAATTATAATAAAAATTTATTACCTGTAAAAATTTACATAAAATGATTCTAAATCAATTGCACTAATCTGCCAAAGTAACTTTAATTTTATTCATAAATAAAATATTATAATAAATTTTTGGTCCTCTCGTACTAAAAAATTTTAAATTTTTAAAGATAGAAACCAACCTGGCTTACACCGGTTTAAACTCAGATCATGTAAAATTTTAAAAGTCGAACAGACTCAATTTATTAGCTTCTGCACCAATAATAAATTTTAATCCAACATCGAGGTCGCAAACAAATTTTTAAATAAGAACTTTAAAAATATATTACGCTGTTATCCCTAAGGTAATTTATTTTAAATTTAATAATCTATAGAAAATTAATTTACAAATAAATAATTTTTAAAATAAAAAAGTTTAATAAATTTTTTAATCACCCCAACCAAATAATTAATATAAATTTAAATTTTAATAATTCTAAATTTATTAAAAAATATTAATTATAAAACTCTATAGGGTCTTCTCGTCTTTTAAAAAAATTTAAGCCTTTTAACTTAAAAGTTAAATTCAATTTTTAAAATTGAGACAGTAATTTTCTCGTCCAATCCTTCATTCCAGCTTTCAATCAAAAAACTAATTATTATGCTACCTTTGTACAGTCAAAATACTGCAGCTATTTAAATTTTTATATTCATTGAGCAGACTAGACTTTATATTTTTATCAAAAAGACATGTTTTTAATAAACAGGCGAAAAATAAATTTGCCGAATTCCTTAATTTTATCTTAAATTTAAAATTATAAAATAAAATTTATTTTACTAATTTAATCATAAATACAAAAATTTTTTAATTAAATTTTTCATTTTAATAAAAAAATTAAATAAAAGAAAATCAAAATTTTAAATATAATAACTTTTATATTATAATAAGATTTACAATATTAGTAAAACTAAAATATTAAAAACAATTTTTTTTAATAATTAAATTTAAAGCTTATCCCCTAAATTTTTTAATAATAAAATTTATAAAATTAAAATTTAATTTATAAAATTTTATCTTTTAAATTAAATTTATTTCTTAAAAAACTAGATATATTAATAAACGAAAAACGTTTCATTACTAAAAATTTATAATAAAAATTTATAAAACAATTAAATAAATAAATTTTTAGATCTTATTAATTCGAGAAAATTAAATTATTTAATTTTAAATAAATCAACCCTGATACACAAGGTACAAAAAATAAATTTTTCTTTTTAAAATTTAATAAATATAAAATTTTCATTTTCATTACTAATTTACTATAAATATATATATTTTTTTATTTATAAACTAAAATTAAAGTTTATTCTAAAATATTAAAATAAATAAATTTTTTAATATCTAATTATATTGATAACCAATAAATCCTTTTAATGTAAATAAAAAACTTCTTTAAAGCTTTAATTAGAATCAGACTAGATACACTTTCCAGTACATCTACTATGTTACGACTTGTTCCAATTTAAATGAAAATGACGGGCAATATGTGCACATTTTAGAGCAAATTATCAGATTAAAAATTTTTAAATCTTACAACCAAATCCTCTTTCATAAATATTTTTAAATATTTAATCTATATTTTAAATTATAAAATTGTAATCCATAGTTACTTTTTAAAACTGCACCTTGATCTGAAATAAATTTTTTATTTAAATTAATAGAATATTTATATTCTAATAAAATATTCATTTAAAACGACGATATACAAATATATATAAAAGTAAAGTAAATCGTGGATTATCAATTATACTACAGATTCCTCTGAATTGAATAAAATACCGCCAAATTTTTTAATTTTAAAGATCCTAATCTATTAATATTTTAAATTTTATATTTACAAAATAAAATAATAGGGTATCTAATCCTAGTCTTTCTATAAAATTTTATAAAATCATTATAACTATTAAAACTTAATAAAATTAAAATTTCACTTAATAAAATTACTATTAAATTAATAAAATAAATAATTTATTACATTCAAATTATATTTTTTTGTCTTATTTGTTTAACCGCAATTGCTGGCACAAATTTTATTAAAACTTTTTTATATTACTAAATTATTAATTAAAAAATATTAACTTAAAATTATTAACTAAATTTTTAAACTATTTAAAATAAAATTTTCTTATAATATAAATATAAACAAAAAATAATTAAGCCAAAATAAAACTTTTAAAAAACTTAAATTTTTAATAATTATAAGTATTAAACTTTAATTAATACTATATTTATATATTTATTAATAAATATAAATCCTATTATACTAAAAAAATTTAATATTCTCCCCATAATTAGTCAGCTAATCCCCCAATTAGCTGAGATCGCCCCAGAAATAAAGTCTTATTTAAATATAGTAAAACCTTAGAAAAAGAAAAGTTGTAGCCCCAATACAACCTTTCAAAAATGATTAAAACAATTAATAA